TTTACGTATTTCAGTTAAAAGACCCGAAGTAGCAAAGCCTTGGGTAAAAATAGTACTTGAGGCAGTTATTGTGGTTAAATAATTTTTTCTTATTTTGAAATAAGGGACTATATGAATAAGGGAGAAACTCCATGAAAGAAAGATTAATGATTCATATAAATCACTTAGTGGAAAATGGCCCGAATAAATCCAACGAGTGATTAATAATCCTGTTAGACATAAAAAAGTAACTATCATCCCCTTTTCTGACGAATCATATGGTTTTATGATTTCATTGCCCAATAAGGTTATCAAATTAATTGTAATTACAATTGAAACAATCGAAAAGGAAATATGAGTGAATATATGCTCTAAAGTTGAAAATATCATAAAAATGAAAAAAGGGAGGGAATCCCCTAAATTAATATTAATTAAGAATTAGAAATCGGGAATTGAATTTATTTTTATTATAGGATCTATTAGGTCTGTTTTAGAAGATTACATGCCGCCACTCGGACTCGAACCGAGATGCTCTAGCACTGCTTCCTAAGAGCAGCGTGTCTACCGATTTCACCATAGCGGCTTGCTCGAACTAATAATAGCCTATTTATATTCAATCGTCGAGATTGAACAAGTCAATTCAATCAAATCAGTTTTTTAGTAAAGATTCAAATTGATAAAAAAATGAGTTCAAAAGTCAATTTGAAAGTTCATTAGTTTCATTTCTTTTTAGGGTGCCCGGTTTATTTATCTTTTATCTTAGGGCTTTGACGTAGTTTATCCTATTCTAAAATCCAACTTTTGCAAGTAGATAATTCTTTCGATAAAAGAAAAAACTGTTTTCATTTTTTTTACTTTTATTGATACTTCATTATTTCTCGTTTATCTGATTTCATAAATTTCAAACAAAAAAATTTTCTCAATGAATCCAAAATAACCATATTTGGATTACTCCAATTAGTTGTACATAATATCTCAACAATGAAGTTCTTTTATTGATTGGGCTCAAAATTGGAGATATATGGTAAATACATTCCATATAGTAATTACTAAAAATTATAAATTAAGAAGTCAGAAAGTTATCCAAAATTTTTTAACATGGAATTCATTAGTTTCAACAATCCATCAATTTGAACTATAAATATTATATCTGCCCTTCCCGAGAAAGAGAAAAATTTTTAATTATTGTAAAGGTCGATGGGGAAAATAAGACTCCCCACCACAAAAATCTTAGTGAAAATCTATTACAAAGAAATAAAAAACCTTGTATTTTTTTCTTTATTCTGCTTTTTTTTTAGAATTCAGCAAACAGAAGAATTCTTCTTTTTTTTTTTAGACATCTTATAAGATTGAAATCTGGTCTATTTCATATTGATTAGAATAGGGACTGCCAATTGTGAATTTGATATTAACAAATTCAAATTATTGAGCCAATTTTTTGAGTCAACTCCATTCCGATTATTCCAATATTTTAGGACTTATTTGTTTGTCGTACAAAAAAACTTTTTGAATTCCCGGTAGAAAGAGATTTCCCTAATGACAAAGCTTTTAACGCCGCCCAATATCCTTTCCTTTTCCAAATATTTTTACGAATACGCTTTTTTGATATAGAAGTACGTTTTTTTGGAACTGCCATTTTAAAATCATTGTTATAGTATAGTTGGATGTGAAAGACATCTATTTTCAAAAAAAATTATTATTTCTTTTTCATTATTTATTTTTTCTATAAATTCTATAAATAATATTCTCTTCATAAAAAAGAAATATAGATATGTGAAAGATCCGTGAAAACGGGATCAAAAATTACTCGAAATAACAAAATTTTGATTCCATACAATATTATAAAACCAAAAATTTTTGGTTTGGAACTCTTAGTTCTCGTTCTTTATCTCTCAAATTTATATCTTTAGAATCTTCTAGGTCATAGAAATCAAACTTAATGATTTAATAAAATAAAGAAAGAACCTAAAAGACCTTGATTTTCGTCATTCTATACTTTATTTACATTTATTACATTTAATAAAATACCTCAAAGGATTGTAAACTTTTGCCTAATCTAATAAAAAACTTGAATCTATTTTTAGTCAAACTCGAGAAAAGAATAGACCTAAATTCAATTCAATTTTAAAATTCGAATGAGATTACTAATAAATCTGTTAAAGGATACATCGTTTGATAAAAAAATATCTCAGTCGTTTTTTACCCTTTCTCGATAAAAAAAGTTCATTTTAGATCTATAATATTTTAACGTTTACTAAGAAATCGTTTTGATTGAAATGGAAAACAATCAATCCCATAATGAATTAGTTAATGAGTTGAAAGAAACTAACTAAAATCAAGAGTTTTTATTTCATTAGACCTATGACCTTAGTTAATCCTATAATTCATATCAGCATCAAGTAGTCTTTTTAGTATAATTTTTTATCCTTGCTCTGCTCTAGGAATATAAATTATTATTATTATTACGATAATTTCTCGTAATAATAATAATAATTTATATTTGCATTTGCATTTTCCTGTT